CAGGAGGTCAAATTCAGGTTGCAGTTCAAGTTAGTGAAGTTATTTTATTGTGATTCAACATTAAAAGAACAGAATCACGCTCTGTAGGATTTGAACCTACGACATCGGGTTTTGGAGACCCACGTTCTACCGAACTGAACTAAGAGCGCTTTATTATGATGGGAGATACGGATGTCAAGAAAAGGATTCTTTTTGTACCCCCAATACATCTTGTATGTATAGTATCATAAAATGGTAGATTGTGTCCAATTTTAATCGATCTCAATTGACCCCTCGTTACTGTCCATAGGAGAAGTGATAAGTAGGGATGACAGGATTTGAACCCGTGACATTTTGTACCCAAAACAAACGCGCTACCAAGCTGCGCTACATCCCTTTCATTTGTTGTACAGTGCCATTGTAGGGAATCCATGTTTTGTTTTCCACATCACAATTTCCTCTATCTAATATAGAATTTATTTTGCCATTTCTTCTTTTTGGTTTTTTGGTTTCATTCTCATAAAGAATTATATACATACCTAACGTATAAACGTATAAAGGAATGAATATTTATCAGTAGTGCTCAGGAAGGAGGGTTCATCTTTTTTTGTTTTAGGGACAGGTAGATTTCATCTACCGGATCGTTGTATATATCCATTTTGGTTAGAGATTCCCCGTACAAATGATCTTTAACTACATATGCATCTGATCATATATGTATTACAATATACAATAAAGTCAATAAAGTTAAAGAAAAAGAAGGAGGATTTTCAATGCGAGATATAAAAACATATCTCTCCACGGCACCTGTGCTAACTACTCTATGGTTCGGGTCTTTGGCGGGTCTATTGATAGAGATCAATCGTTTATTCCCAGATGCGTTGACATTCCCCTTTTTTTCATTCTAGTTATTGACATGGGAAGGGATCAAGAAGATTAGAGATACAATAAATTCTCTGTGACTAACCCCCCCCCTTTTTCGGTTCTTTAGGATAGGAAAGAAAGAGTAAAGAATAAAAGTGGATTGAATCTCATCGAAACTCGGGTTCGGGTTAATATAGGGAGAACAGAAATGGAAATGTGGGTCGAGGGCAGGCTGTCCAAGATCATACAAGATACTAAATGAAATACTGGGATTGGGAATAATTGATAGTTAGAAATATTTGTATTACTTAATAATTTGATTACTCTATTGATTGCAACAAAATCTTTCATAATTGAATTGGATTTCGAGTTAGCAACTTCTCGTCTATTTATTTTTCATTCCTTTCTTCTTCGCTTCGGTTCGAATCGAAAATAGAAGAATTGAGTGAATTCAAAATCCAAAGGAGGTTCATGGCTAAGGGTAAAGATGTCAGAGTAGTAGTTATTTTGGAATGTACCAGTTGTGTCCGAAATGGTTTGAATAAAGAATCGCGGGGCATTTCCAGATATATTACTCAAAAGAATCGACACAATACACCTAGTCAATTGGACTTGAAAAAATTCTGCCCTTATTGTTACAAACATACGATTCATGGGGAGATAAAGAAATAAATCGAATGGAACGCGTGTGCCACTCTTCCAAGGAAGAGGAAGAAATTACATATACATATATAATATATACAAATCCAGTCCTATTTTGGTCGGATCCGAAATGAATGAAGAAATAGGATTTTAGAAATAAGAAATAAACCATGGATAAATCCAAGCGGCCCTTTCATAAATCCAAGCGATCTTTTCATAGGCGTTTGCCCCCAATTGGATCGGGGGATCGAATTGATTATAGAAACATGAGTTTAATTAATCAATTTATTAGTGAACAAGGAAAAATATTATCTAGACGAGTGAATAGATTAACCTTGAAACAACAACGATTAATTACTATTGCTATAAAACAAGCTCGTATTTTATCTTCGTTACCTTTTCTTAATAATGAGAAACAGTTTGAGAGAACCGGGTCGATCCCTAGAACTACTGGTCCTAGAACCAGAAATAAATAAGCCTATTCCTCAATCGAATCAAAACTCTAATTCGAACTCAGATTGAAGTTTTGTTCGAAAAAGCCGAGAGATTGTCGCGCCGTAATGTAATAATAAAAAAAAGAATGGGGGAAGAATAAATCTTTTTTTTTTATTGAAACGTGTTCGTTCATTCCTACTACTTATCTTATCATACGAATTTCTACTATACCCTCCCGGAGTTCATTCTCCGGGGAACTCCGTTTAAAGTATTCCAGTGAATTCCTTCCAATCTCCTTATTTGATTATCGCGTTGGAAATCGTGTCAAGACAATTCCTATTTGATATGGCTATTTGCGCAGGTATTTTACGATTAAGAAGCAACTGCCTCTTGTACAGATCAAATATTAATCGACTATAACTATGGGATCCCCTATTCTCACGAGTTACTGCATTTATCCGAGTGATCCACAAACGACGAAAACTTCTCTTTCGCCTGCCTCTATCCCGATGAGTGGAAACCAAAGCTCTCATTTTCTGTTGAGTAGTAGTTCGAGTAAGTCTTGAATGAGCCCCTCGAAAGGTTGCTGCAAATAAACGAATTTTTGTTCTACGTCTCCGAGCTATATATCTTCGTCTAACTCTGGTCATTGAATCAAAAGAAACTTTGATGAATAACTAATTGATTTCTTTTCTTTCAGTCATTCTTTTCCCCTCTCCTGGTTTATTAATAACAAAACGGATTCTTCCGATGTATAAAATGAAAATAAAAATTCCAATGGCTTTTGCTACTATAACCTTCCCAACCACGATTTTTTGATTTCTTCCAGGCATTTCACCTCAAAAAAAAAAAAAGAAATTGTACCGATATTAGGTATAAAATAAATCGTAAATGGACAAATAGTGGCTTCCATCGTTTCTATGGTTACTTCTTAAACGGCGAGGTCCTCTCTATACACCGGAGCCCCTTTCCTCATTTAATCAATGTTATTGGTAACTTGTACAGTTCACGCTCTTTGGCTCTACCGATGAATTATCGAGTAATAGGTCTTTTTTCAATGGGATCTATCCATACAGTGACGGCATTTAATTATGAAGGTTGAATAGGTAGCTGACCCTGTTAGTCCGTTCTTGCAAGAGTAGGAGCATAATCTTTCTGCTTCTTAAATATCATTCCCCCGCTTAATGGATAACCATTTGCTACCAATGGGAATTGCTTTTCATCTCAAATCGAGGTGATTGGATTTGCACCAATGGAAACCATAAATTCCATACAAATAGAGGTATCCGAGAGATCTTTATTTTTCGATAGTGAATGGAGTTCTTCCATTCTATTCATTGGTACGAGTCATTGATACTGTAAAAATCGTCTCATTTGTTCTAGCTCATGATCCGAACGAGTCGCACATACACCCTAGTACATGTTCCTCGACGCTGAGGACATCCTCGAAGAGCGGGGGATTTCGTGACATTTCTGATTGGCTGTCTTGTGTTTCTAATAAGTTGTTTAATAGTTGGCATGCTGAATCATATACAGAATGGGCTGGTTTAGATCGATCCTAACCGGATGATTATGAATTACTTCCATTTCATATTTTACCCAGGTAAGAAGATAAAAGATCAAATAAGGGTTCATTCAAATTATGATTCGAAATGGAATCAAAGATTTATGCGAAATCCCCGGTATTTTCGATCGCTACAAGATCAACAATGCCATAATCTTGGGCTTCTGTTGCTGACATAAAAACATCCCTTTCCATGTCTTCGGATACAACCCATAAAGGATTGCCCGTTCTTTGTACATAAACCCTTGTGAGGGTTTCGCGGAGTTTCAGTAGTTCTTCCGCTTCCAGGATAAATTCTCCTGTGGGTGCCTCATAAAAAGAACTAGCAGGTTGATGGATCATAACCCTGATGATATAACATAATGAACGATTCCTCTATCTCGCATGATTGGGCGAAGGGAAGGGATAAAGAATAACAAGCAGGGAGAAAAAGATAGAATTGAACAACCGTACAGGCATCTTTTGTGCATACGGCTCTGTAATGGAATTTTTTTTTCTCTTTTTCATCGAAGAAAGAGACAAGTCGAATCTATCAGACCCAGATCGTTGAATGATCCATTTACCATCCTTCCTTTCGGAGTAATCAAAAAATACTATGATGGTTCCGTTGCTTTATATATTTATCTCGTCTGTGATTCAGCAATCCCAAAGTTTCTTTCTGATCCGATCAAATAAAAATAAGTAAAAAATGATCTTTTTTTTTGATTTTCACACTCTTTCATAACATAAATATTGGAAAGAGACTTCTGATGTGGAAGCAAAAAGGTTTGTGACGCTGAAATGGACCCCGATACATAAGATCAAGTCGGAAATAACCTTTCTTTCATACTACTATCTCGATACATAATCTCATATTATGAAAAAATAATAATAGTTTGCTCATATCGAACTTGAAATGCCATGCTATTATTACTTAATATTATTATTATTTTATTCATATTCCATAAGGCATAGTCTTTTTTTCTCTCAAATAAAAAAACTCATTGGCGCCAAGCGTGAGGGAATGCTAGACGTTTGGTAATTTCTCCTCCAACCAGGATGAAAGATCCCATTGAAGCGGCTAATCCCATGCATATTGTATGTACATCTGGTGGCACAAATTGCATAGTATCATAAATAGCTATTCCTGGGATTACCCATCCGCCGGGAGAATTTATAAACAAATACAGATCCCTGGTATCATCCTCTATACTGAGATATACCATGAGACCAACAAGTTGATTCGAGATCTCGCTATCAACTTCTTGGCCTAAAAAAAGTAATCTTTCTCGATGAAGTCGGTTGATTAGGACAAAATTCTATTCCTTAGGAACCGTACACGCACCTTTGGGTGCATACGGTTCAAAAAATCAAAATTGAGAAAAAAAAAAAAAAGAAATTGTCGATTCCAGCCCTATTTCTTTTTTCGTAGCGGGCTTTTCTTCCATTTTTTAAGAAACATGAGTTTTGACTTGCTTCCCTATAAAATCAAAAAAGAATTCACTGAACTTATCGAGCTAACCCCTCATTGATGTATTGTTTCATCGAGATCTAAATCACGATGTAATTTTCTTGTTCCCGAATGGGCCTCTTCCACTCTTTTAGGTTTATGCTCTACTCCGGGTAAAGATCTGCCCGAATTCGATTTGCACATATAGGACAAATGATCCCAGTACCACTTCTTTTTGCTATGACTTCTTTTTTTTTTTTCAATTTGTTTCATTTTCATGCCTTCCACAAAATATTCGATGTATTTATTATTCCATTAATTGGCAATTTGAGATCACTCATATGGTATAAAGGAATCATTTCTGATAGGGTGGTAATCATACATGGATTACCTTGGTATTTTCTGAACGGAGCCTGTATACTTCATTTTATTGGTCCAAGCCAACCATAAATTCTTTTAATTGAGAATATTGATCCTCCAACCAAATAAATTGATCTAATTGCACTTCACGCTTCGAATTATTGATGGTTCAATCAATCTTTCTTGGGCGAAACAGAGGATATCTCGATCGGGGGAGAGAACGGGGAAATCCCATACGACCCAATATGTCTGACAAGTCACACTATACGTCAACCCAAACTGCATCTTCCTCTCCAGGACTCCGAAAAGGTACTTTTGGAACACCAATGGGCATTAAATGAAAGAAAAATGAAGTATTCTATTTCACTTTGATGTGGAAACGTAACAAACAATGGTTTATTGTCTTCATAATATTGTCGTTTATCGTATTTTATCGATAGATTGGAAGATTCATAGAGGAAGACGGAATAAAGGAAAATTCTTACGAACGGATCGTTCGAATGAGAAACAAGTATCTATACATTCGCTCACAAAAAATAGGATTAATCCCCCCATTGCGTATTGGTACTTATTGGGTATAGAATAGATCTGCTTCTCTTTGTTCCTACGAACAGAATTGTTCAATTATTACTAACGGAACAGAATAAATATTAACCCTTGTTTCGAGATAATCCAATGAAAAGGTGAGGTCCATAGCATAGTTATTTCCAATGTGATAAAGTTACATAGTATCTATTTTTTCTTTGAGAAAGGGGTATTTCCATGGGTTTGCCTTGGTATCGTGTTCATACCGTCGTATTGAATGATCCCGGTCGGCTGCTTTCTGTCCATATAATGCATACAGCTCTAGTTTCCGGTTGGGCCGGTTCGATGGCTCTATACGAATTAGCGGTTTTTGATCCTTCTGACCCCGTTCTTGATCCAATGTGGAGACAGGGTATGTTCGTTATACCCTTCATGACTCGTTTAGGAATAAACAATTCATGGGGCGGTTGGAGTATTACAGGAGGAACTATAACGAATCCGGGTATTTGGAGTTACGAAGGTGTGGCCGGGGCACATATTGTGTTTTCTGGCTTGTGCTTCTTAGCAGCTATCTGGCATTGGGTGTATTGGGACCTAGAAATATTCTGTGATGAACGTACGGGAAAACCCTCTTTGGATTTGCCCAAGATTTTTGGAATTCATTTATTTCTCTCAGGGGTGGCTTGCTTTGGGTTTGGCGCATTTCATGTAACAGGCTTGTATGGCCCTGGAATATGGGTATCCGATCCTTATGGCCTAACCGGAAAAGTACAATCTGTAAATCCAGCGTGGGGTGCGGAAGGTTTTGATCCCTTTGTTCCGGGAGGAATAGCCTCTCATCATATTGCAGCAGGTACATTGGGTATATTAGCAGGTCTATTCCATCTTAGTGTCCGCCCACCCCAACGTCTATACAAAGGATTACGTATGGGCAATATTGAAACTGTCCTTGCCAGTAGTATCGCTGCTGTCTTTTTTGCAGCTTTCGTTGTTGCTGGAACTATGTGGTATGGTTCAGCAACTACCCCGATCGAATTATTTGGTCCCACTCGTTATCAGTGGGATCAGGGATACTTCCAGCAAGAAATATATCGAAGAGTTGGCGCCAGTCTAGCCGAAAATCTGAGTTTATCGGAAGCTTGGTCTAAAATTCCCGAAAAATTAGCTTTTTATGATTACATCGGTAATAATCCGGCGAAAGGTGGATTATTCCGGGCAGGCTCAATGGACAACGGGGATGGGATAGCTGTTGGATGGTTAGGACACCCTATCTTTAGAGATAAAGAAGGGCATGAACTTTTTGTACGCCGTATGCCTACTTTTTTTGAAACATTTCCAGTAGTTTTGGTGGACGGAGACGGAATTGTGAGAGCCGATGTTCCTTTTAGAAGGGCAGAATCGAAGTATAGTGTCGAACAAGTGGGTGTAACTGTTGAGTTCTATGGTGGCGAACTCAATGGAGTCAGCTATAGCGATCCTGCCACTGTGAAAAAATATGCTAGACGTGCCCAATTGGGTGAAATTTTTGAATTAGATCGTGCTACTTTGAAATCTGATGGTGTTTTTCGGAGCAGTCCAAGGGGTTGGTTCACTTTTGGACATGCTACGTTTGCTTTGCTCTTCTTTTTCGGACACATTTGGCATGGCGCTCGAACCTTGTTCAGAGATGTTTTTGCTGGGATTGACCCAGATTTGGATGCTCAAGTGGAATTTGGAGCATTCCAAAAACTTGGAGATCCAACTACAAGGAGACAGGTAGTCTGATACAACATTGCTCCGGTATCTTTCGCCTCTATATTTGATTTTTTGATTTGACATAAGGTACCGTAGAAATATTGATTTGAATCATCGCCTTTCTTTGCTCTTGTCCTTTCTTTATCTGGGAAATAATCCTAAATGAACAGGTGTGGAAGCTATAATTGTAAACAACGATCGAATCTATGGAAGCATTGGTTTATACATTCCTCTTAGTCTCGACTTTAGGGATAATCTTTTTCGCTATATTTTTTCGAGAACCGCCTAAGGTCCCGACTAAAAAGATGAAATGATTTTTCATTATCTTAATTGAAGTAATGAGTCCCCCATATGGGGGACTCATTACTTCAATTAGTCTCCGTGTTCCTCGAATGGATCTCTTAGTTGTTGAGAGGGTTGCCCAAAGGCGGTATATAAGGCGTACCCTGTAAAGCTTACAAGTGAACCAGATATGGAGATGGCGACTAAGGTTGCTGTTTCCATTATTAGAGAATTTCAAGACCACGATGGATCTATGCTACGATAAGATCGTTTATTTACAACGGAATAGTATACAAAGTCAACAGATCTCAACCAATGCAATAGTATTTATGGCTACACAAACCGTTGAGGGTAGTGCTAGATCTGGGCCAAGACGAACTATTACAGGGGATTTATTGAAACCATTGAATTCAGAATATGGTAAAGTGGCTCCTGGATGGGGAACCACCCCATTTATGGGTGTCGCAATGGCTCTATTTGCGATATTCCTATCTATTATTTTAGAGATTTATAATTCTTCCGTTTTACTGGATGGAATTTCAATGAATTAGGTCCATAAGAACCAGAAGCCCTAGCTTTTCAATCAAAAATGAATCACTTAGGACTCAGATTTATAGTCCATTCTGGTAGTTTGACCGTGGAATTCCGTTGTTTCGGTATTTCCGGAATATGAGTGTGCGACTTGTTATAATTGATCCTATTGATAGTACAGAGAATGGGTCTGTCATCTCGACAGAGATGGTTCTGCCTCGTCGGATATTCATCCTAGTATCTGGAGCACGGAATATATGGAATAGATCAAGAAATATTTGAACTATGATTCATACCTACTATTCAGACCTCGTGACTGGACTTCAAAAAATTTTCAAACAAAGAGTGATAAATTGAACGATTTTTCTTCCTTTAGAATCATGCTTATTTTGACCGAAGGACAAATCTTTCTCTGGATTTTTAGTCATTACATCTATGAATAAGTGATGATCAAATAGTTCTTACTCATAGAACCCTTGGTCTTAGTTTTTGGGTTTTATTGAATCATCGTGGTTCTAGTATGAATCTGAGGTTTCAATCGATTCATAGGGTCTCAACAAGAGAATTCCTATCAAAAAAAAAATAGTAAACAATAGTCAATCTGCATTACGCACAAACAAAAACAACAAATCAAATAACAAATAAATAGGGGAATAGAAGATTCAAGAGGCCTGTAACGATCAACATAAAGACAGATGAGCTAACTTGATATTTTGGCATTCTCATCACAACAAAGAAGAGAGTTCGGGTTTTGGTTCCTTCGTATCTTCAGAGACGATTGAATCAGGTGGATAACTAAGAAATTTCAAATTTTCTATTACATATCCATTGTAATCAATATTGGGGTGTTTCTGCTTGAGCCGTACGAGATGAAATTCTCATATACGGTTCTCAGAGGGGGAGTCCCCTTGGTTTACCTATCTCAATAAAGTATATGATTGGTTCGAGGAGCGTCTCGAGATTCAGGCGATTGCAGATGATATAACTAGTAAATATGTTCCTCCTCATGTCAATATATTTTATTGTCTAGGAGGGATCACACTTACTTGTTTTTTAGTACAAGTAGCTACGGGTTTTGCTATGACTTTTTACTATCGTCCGACCGTTACGGAGGCTTTTGCCTCTGTTCAATACATAATGACTGAAGCCAACTTTGGTTGGTTAATCCGATCAGTTCATCGATGGTCAGCAAGTATGATGGTCCTAATGATGATCCTACACGTATTTCGTGTGTATCTCACGGGCGGATTTAAAAAACCTCGCGAATTGACTTGGGTTACGGGTGTGGTTCTGGCTGTATTGACTGCATCGTTTGGTGTAACTGGTTATTCCTTACCCCGGGACCAAATCGGTTATTGGGCAGTAAAAATCGTGACAGGCGTACCTGAAGCTATTCCCGTAATAGGATCACCTTTAGTAGAGTTATTGCGTGGAAGTGCTAGTGTGGGTCAATCTACTTTGACCCGTTTTTATAGTTTACACACTTTTGTATTACCTCTTCTTACTGCCGTATTTATGTTAATGCATTTTCCAATGATACGTAAGCAAGGTATTTCAGGTCCTTTATAGAGAAGACAGATCATAGATATTTGTAATCGATCATATATAATTTCGGGGAGGAACAATAGTGTTTTATTGCTACAAATATGGATTAT